GACTAAAATATGTCTATGGTTAACTAATTGACGGGCTCCGGGAATAGTCGGAGCCATACCCAATCGAAAAAGGATGTTATCCAAGCGCATTTCAAGTAATTGGAGTAAAACCTGACCTGTTGACCCCTTGGCTTTTCCGGCGATACGAACGTATTTAAGTAATTGTCGTTCTGTAAGACCATAATGAAAACGCAACTTTTGTTTTTCTTCTAGACGAATACGATATTGAGATTTTTTCCCGGAACGTGATTGGTTTCTAAGATCACTTCCGGCTCTAGGCCTTTTATTAGTTAGTCCCGGTAAAGCTCCCAGGCGGCGTATTTTTTTGAAACGAGGTCCCCGGTAACGCGACATAAAGACTCCTTATTCTTATTTATATTGAATTCTTATTGATGAAATTTCATTTTACAGAATAAACCTAAACTAAAACTGAACTAAATGATAAATGAAGCGAAGTTTACGTAAGTAGTGTACTTGTACTCTAAAGAATAATTAGATGAATGGGACAAATATCCAGACCTTTCTATTCTATATATATTCTATATAGAGATTCTATATAGATAAAATAGATAAAAAAATAGATAAAAAGGGATTCTTTTCATGACATAGTTGGAAGTTCCTATAAGATAAAAAATATATTTTCACTAAAATATTCTTTGATTTCGGATTTCAAAGGAACATTCTCAATCATGTAAAAACTCGAAGAAAATAAATAGAGAAAAGCCAGCTATCGGAATCGAACCGATGACCATCGCATTACAAATGCGATGCTCTAACCTCTGAGCTAAGCAGGCTCACATAATCGAAATTCTACCTGCATAGGGATTCAATAAACTATTGTCATCTTAGCTATTAATTAATATAATATTAATTAATAATTAATATTAATATACTTATATTTGATATTTGAATTCTTAGCGATTCATATTAGCTAGTCATAATGAATATAGAAAAAATATAATATAGAATTGAAAGGAAATATTCAATACTCATACTTACCATAGAATATAACGATTAATCTATCGATATATAATTTCGATTTATTTTTCTCACATCACAATTATATAGCACAATTTTATAGTATAGCATTTAATATTAAAAAATATTAGATTCGATAGATTTTTAGATTAAATCATTTTCGTTTTTGCTTTCAAATGATATTTGAAAGTCTTTTTATTACACTTCTCTATTTTATTCCATATCATATATATTTCTAATTTCTAAATGGAATAATTTTTCTAAATAATGAGACATTCTTGCGCTCTGATTCGTAAAGATGGAAGCTCAGACGAAAAAAAGAATCGACCGTTCAAGTATTCAAAATTGCATGGGAAAAACCAGCGGAAGAGAGACATATATACGTGGTATATATCCATCTATATTGAATTGCGGATACAGAAATGATAGAATCGTTTCTGATTGGACCAAATGCGGGTGCGGGTTTCCTATAGAAGATGAAAGAAGATAGCCAAGAAATCAAAGAGGAGAAAAACTTTTTCGAGATAGGAATCGGTATTTAATGAATTCAACGGTTCCAGTAGAAATTAAATAAAAAGGAGAACGACATCTCAATAAAAATGAGATCCTAATCTCAAAACAAAAAGGGGGATATGGCGAAATTGGTAGACGCTGCGGACTTAATTGGATTGAGCCTTGGTATGGAAACCTACTAAGTGGTAACTTTCAAATTCAGAGAAACCCTGGAATTAATAAAAATGGGCAATCCTGAGCCAAATCCTGTTTTCCAAAAACAAACAAAGGCCCAGAAGGTGAAAAAAGGATAGGTGCAGAGACTCAATGGAAGCTGTTCTAACAAATGGAATTGACTGTGTTGCATTGGTAGAGGAATCCTTCCATTGAAACTTCCGAAAAGATGAAGGATATACGTATATACATACGTATACGTACTGAAATACTCTATCAAATGATTAATTGATTAATGACGACCTGAATCTGTATTTTTTTATGAAAAACGGAAAAATTGTTGTGAATCAATTCCATATTGAAGAAAGAATCGAATATTCATTGATCAAAGCATTCACCACACAGTCTGATAGTTCTTTTGCAGAACTAATTAATCGGACGAGAATAAAGATAGAGTCCCATTCTACATGTCAATACCGGCAACAAGGAAATTTATAGTAAGAGGAAAATCCGTTGACTTTAAAAATCGTGAGGGTTCAAGTCCCTCTATCCCCAAAAAGCCCATTTGACTCCTTAACTATTTATCTTATCCTTTTTTTTTCGTTAGTAGTTAAAAATTCGTTATCTTTCTTATTCACCCTACTCTTTTACAATACAAACGGATCCGAGAGAAAAATTTGTCTCTTATGACAAGTCTTGTGATATATGATACATGCACAAATGACCATCTTTGACCAAAGACTCCCCATTTGAACGAGTCATGGTTGATATCATTATTCATACTAAAACTGACAAAGTCTTCCTTTTTTGAAGATCCAAGAAATTCTAGCACCTGGATAAGACTTTGTAATACCCT